CCGCCTAAAAGAAAAGATAAAATAAAATCTCATAAAGAGGAAAACACCCCAACAACACAACTGTAGCCAAAGAAAGACCGAGACCCCCACCCCTAAAAAAGGGGGCAACCCGTACGCCCCCCCCAACAAAAAAGACAAAAAGAAAGCTAAGATAAAAATACAGCCTAAAGACCGACCCAAGAACAAGAAAGAAAGAGAGGAAAACCCCACCACCCCCTAAAACAACCTGCAAACCAACCCACTTGGGCAAAAAACCGGAAAAAGGAGGCAAACCCCCAAGGGAGAGTAAACCCAAAACCAAAGGACCCCCCACCAACCCCCCCAAAAAGCCAACCCGCCAAACACCACCCACCCCTAGCAAAAAAAAGACAGCCAAACTAACAAGAAAATAAAAAAAGTAATAAAAAACAGAACCAAGAACAGAAAAGCACATAGTACCCAAAACCCACCCCCAGTGCGAAATAGAAGAATAGCCCATAAGCAACCGAACCTGGACCTGACCAATCCCGAGAACCCCCCCAACCAGAGAAGAAAGCCCCCCCAACAACAAAAACAAGAAAAGAAAATCCCCACACAAAGAAAGAAGAACCAAAAAAGGGGCCAACTTCTGCCAAGTAACAAGCACCCCACAACCAAACCAAGTCAGCCCCCCCATAACCGAAGGAACCCACCAATGAAGCGGAGCAACCCCCAACTTCAAAACCAAACCAAAAAAAACAAACAAGCCCCCAACCCCCCCGTGTCCCCCAAAAAACCAAAAAAGAGACCCCCCAAGAGAAAGCCCCCCCAACAACAAAAACCCCCTACCAAGAGCCTGCACAACAAAATACTTAACAGACCTCTCAACAGACTGTCCCCCAACTCCCTGCAGCATCAAAGGAACAAAACCAAGCAGGTTTACCTCCAACCCCAGCCAAACCCCTAACCAGTCCCCCGACCTGACTCTAACCAGGCTACCAAGAACACAAAGAAAGCCAAACCCAAAAGAAAAAGGAAAACCCAAAACCACAGAGGCAAGAATAGACTCTAACTACTCAAGCAAGGGTTAGAAGCCCCTACTTACTCCTCTTTCACCTCTCTATCACCACCATTATGTTTACACCAATAGAACTCATCCGGCAAGTCTCCCCTAACCCCAGGGGAGAAAAAAAAAAACAGTATTAAACAAATACCAAGCAATATCGCACGCCCATGCAAACAGCTAATGGGCGTGCTATAGCCCCCCTCCCCTCGCTTTGCCAGCTTCAACCCAGTCCAGCGACCCCTCATACCACTCATGTGCAAGCCCAACGACCAGAATTAACAGAAACCTTACTGTTGCGACCACAGCCAAAAGCCTATAGCCCGACACAGCCACAAACGGAAATGGAAGAAGAAGAGCAATTTCAATATCAAAAATAAGGAAAATAACAGCCAACAAAAAGAAACGAACAGAAAAGGGCACCCGAGCAGAACACTTTGGGTCAAACCCACACTCAAAAGGAGAACTTTTCTCCCGGTCGCCCGCCGCCCGCTTCGACAAGGCCCAAGCCAAAAAACAAACAAAAAAAGAAACAAAAAAACTCAGCAAGACACCAAAAAGAATCAAAGACATTCTGACTTCAGGAAACAAGGCTTTCCTTATTTTACACCATCAACGTAATCCGTACATCCGGCGTGAAGCCCCTGGGTAAGCGCGCACGCGCGCGCCCCCTCTGAGCAACAATCAGATGCCTCAAGCCGGCTCCTACCCAGAACCCACACACGATAAGCAAAGAACCGTACGTCCCCCCCATAGGCCGAAACTATGTACACCCCTCAGTGCTTTTTGCCACCCTCCCTCCTATAAAAAATGGCTACAAACCAATACCGAAGAAACCAAAAATCTTAGTGCATCTATACACTATTTTATAAGAAACCGTATCTGGGAATCCACAGGACCACCTCGGCGTCTTCAGCGCCGCGCTCTTTTTAAGCTACCACAGACTTGGCCTCAAAGATAAACACTTATTTTCTACATGCAAAGCAGACCTTTTTTTTAAAGTACGAGACCGCCTTGGGGCCCACGCCATTATTGAATTAAAAGTTCAACACTTAATTAGTTACTCAAAACAGCCTAAACTAAGAGCCCCACCAGTAAATACAAAGGTAAAGAAACATTTTTTTTAAAGTACGAGACCGCCTTGGGGCCCACGCCATTATTGAATTAAAAGTTCAACACTTAATTAGTTACTCAAAACAGCCTAAACTAAGAGCCCCACCAGTAAATACAAAGGTAAAGAAACAACCAAACAACATCTACAAAGTGCCAATACCAAGCAGCAGCCTCAAACCCAAAATGATGCCCACTAGAAAACTGGTAGATAAACAAACGAAAAAAGCAAACTAATAAGAAAGTAGAACCAATCAAAACATGTAAGCCATGAAATCCAGTGGCAACAAAGAAGGTAGAACCATAAACACCATCGGACAGACTAAAAGGAGCCTCTCAATACTCTCCAGCCTGCAAAAAAGTAAAGTACAGCCCCAAAAAAATAGTCAGAAACAGCCCTTGCGCCCCGCTGGCCCGGTCCCCCCCCAAAATCCTATGATGAGCCCAAGTAACTGTAACCCCAGAAGCCAGCAAGACAGCCGTGTTCAGTAAAGGAACCGAGAAAGCATTCAAGGGGTAAACCCCCACAGGAGGCCAACAAGACCCAAGCTCGGGGTTAGGAGACAAGCTCCTGTGAAAATAGGCCCAGAAAAAAGCACCAAAAAAACACACTTCAGACACAATAAAAAGAATCATGCCCCAACGAAGCCCAACAGAAACCTGACCAGTATGAAACCCCTGGTAAGCCCCCTCTCGAATAACATCGCGCCACCACTGCAGTATAGTCAAAAGAATTACGAACACACTCAAAATTAAAACCCACGTACTAAAACCATGAAACCAAGAAACAAAGCCAACCGTTAAGAATAGAGCCCCAACAGAGCCAACCAAGGGCCAAGGACTAAACTCGACTAAATGGAAAGGATTCCGAACCATTACTTCATTTAAAATCGTTAAACCTCTTACTTGGAAGGCAAGCATACTCCATTATACTAATAAAGTAACCTCTCCCAACAAAAACAGTTGTATCACCAGCACGAAAAACTGAGGTGTTCTTTACACCATAGGAGAACCCCCCCCACACAAGGAAAGGAGCCAAAAAACAAAAAAGGACAAAAAAAACGATCCTCATATAAACCAGCACCCTGTTAAAAGAATAACCCTGCCCCACCCCAATAACCTTCCCGGCTAACAAAAACAAACCAGAACCACCCAACAACTCAAACCACCCACGATCACCACAATAAAGCACACTAGCCCCAACCTTAACCCCCCCCTCAACCCAGCCCTGCCTCCTTAAATGAACAAGAAATCATATATAAGTAAACCCAAAATAACTCTTTAAATCAACTCAAAAGCCAGAACCCACCAGCCCCTTAGCCCCCCTAAAAAATCACCCTAGCCCCCCTCCCCTAACCAAAACCAATAAAGTAAAAATTTTACTAAAAAACCTCAAGCACACTGGCTCCCCACCATAAAAAAGCAACCATAACAAACACCTCCCACCCCCAACCGCACCAAAAACCAAAACAGTCATGGGAACAACCTCACTAAGCTTCTCATCCCCCCACCTGTGTAACCTATAAAAATTAAACCTAGACCACAGCACAAAGAAAGAAAGTCGAATCGAATATGAAACAGTTATCCCGGTAGCCAAAAAAGCCATCAGCAGAATCAACCAACCTGTCTCCCAATAAAGACTCCCCTCCAAGATCGCGTCCTTCGAATAAAACCCAGCCAAAAATGGGGCTCCACACAGAGCAAGATTAGAAATATGGAAACACCTAACAATCACTGGCACCCGCCCCCAGACCATACCGACAGAGCGAAGATCTTGTCCGTGCTGCAACCGATGGATCATAGCCCCAGCACACAAAAAAAGGAGAGCCTTAAACATTGCGTGCGTGTATAAATGAAACAAAGCCAGCTTCCACGCACCCATTCCCAAACTAGCCATCATAACACCTAACTGCCTCAAAGTAGACAACGCGATAATTTTCTTCATATCACCCTCCAGCCTGGCAGAAATCCCAGCCATCAGCATAGTTAAAACAGCAACCACCAAAAGAGCAGGCTTAAACCACCAAATCTCCCTTAAATAACCAAAAAAACGAACCAACAAAAACACCCCAGCAGTAACCAAAGTAGACGAATGAACCAGGGCAGACACCGGAGTCGGCGCCGCCATAGCCGCCGGCAGCCACCTGGAAAATGGCACTTGAGCCCTTTTCGTCATCCCAGCTACCAACAAACAAGCACAGACCACCCCCAAAACTTTTGTGTCAGAAAAATAAAAGATACCATAACACCCCTCCACACACAAAAGACCAATCCTAAGTAGAATCATGACATCACCAACACGGTTCATAAGTACAGTCAACAACCCCCCAGCTAACGACTTAAAGTTCTGGTAGTAAATAACCAACAAAAAAGAAACCAACCCAAGCCCATCCCACCCCAGCAGAATGGCCACCAAGTTTGGAATAAAAATAACAAACCTTATAGACAAAACAAAAAGAAAGACCAGCCAACTAAACCGAGGTAAAAAAACTTCCCCAGACATATATTCACAAGAAAAAAGCAGGACACAAGCAGAAATCAAAAGAACTACACACCCAAAACTCACTCTAACCCAGTCAAACACCAAAGACAGCTCAACTCTCACCCCAGCAAGAAACCCAATCTCTCAACTCAAAACCAAGACAAAACTTTCCAACAAAAAAACCGTCAGCGATCACCCCATAAATAAAAAGCACAAAAAGAAAAAAACTCTCAAACTACCGCTCACATAAAAAGACCATCAAGCCACCACTGTACAGCACTCCAACTAAAAGCATCTCTAGCCCCACAAACTAACGTTTTTCTTAAACCAACCATACTTCTAAGAAACAAAGTCAACAATCCGCCCGCTGCTCAAGAAAAGAGCATTAAGGGGGAGCCAATGACAAAGAATTATAAGAAACCTACGAGACTTCGCCGGCAGGTAAGCCTGACAAGAAGAAACAAACCCCCCATGCTGCCCAGAAGTATATAAGTACAGCCTGTACGCCCCCCCCAAAAACCTCAGCAACCCCAAGGGGAAAGCCCACAACCAACAGCCACCCAAAATCCTAACAAACAACAAAATCTCACTAACCAAATTTAAAGAAGGAGGAGCAGCCATATTACTACTACAAACCAGAAACCAAAGAAAAGCCAAAAAAGGAAAAAAAGACAAAAACCCCTTAACTAACAATATACTCCGCGTACCGGCCCTCTCATAAGCTACATTAGCCAACGCAAACATGGCCGAAGAGCAGAGACCATGTCCTAATAGTATCCCTAACCCGCCCTGCCACCCCCACACGTTATCCCCCAGAATTCCGCCAACAAAAAGCCCCATATGGCCGATAGAAGAATAAGCAATCAGTCTTTTCATATCCACCTGACGAACACAAACCACACCAGTAAGCACCCCCCCTCACAAAACCAAAGCAAGGTACTTCTCACCACCAAAACTAACCAAACCAGCTAACTTACCTACGGCGCGAACCAAGCCATAACCACCAAGCTTCAGCAACACACCTGCCAGGATCATAGAACCAGCAACCGGAGCCTCTACATGTGCCTTCGGCAACCAAAGATGAACAAAAAAAACGGGCACCTTAACCAAAAAAGCCAAAACAAAAAAGAAAAAAAAGGCCTCACCACCAAAGCCATGCTTGCAAAGAACAAACGCCAAATGAAAGCTGAGATGCCCCTGTTCCCCCCAACAAAAAAGCAAACACCCAAGTAAGGGGAGGGAAGCCCCAACCGTGTAAAGAACCATATACATGCTGGCCCCAAGCCGCTCGGGCTGGTACCCCCACCCCACAATCAAAAAAAAAGTAGGAACCAAAGACAGCTCAAAAAAAATGTAAAAACCAAAAAAGTTGTCCACAGAAAACCCAAGCAACAGAGTAAAAATCAAGAAAACAACAACCGCCAAAAACCTCTTACTACCGTCTATCGATAAGTACACCCCCCAGTTGGCCAACAACATTAAAGCCCCCAACCAAAGACTAAGAGTCACCATACAACTAGAAACCAAGTCAAGAGAAAAAAGGCTCCCCCCAAACCACCATCCACACACCCCGACATTAAACAAACTCACAAAAGAAAGCAAAAAAAAGGAACCGACCACTACATATCAAACATAGGCCCGAAAGGCTAAACTACCCAACAACAAAGCAAGACAACCAAAAAAAACTAGCATTCATAAACAGTCAGGGCCGAGACAAAATCATTACCATGAGTACGAATCAAAGAAACCAACAACGACAAACCAACAGCCGCTTCGCAGGCACCAAAACTAACTAAAACCAGGCAAAGATAAAAACCAGATAGCCCCCCTCCCAAGCCAAACAGCAACATAGAAAAAAGGCCCAACACAACAGCTTCAAACAGAAGAAGGACCATCAACAAGTGCCCTCGCTCCACAAAAAGACCCACAAAAGCCCTAAGAATTAATATAATACTAACAAAACCAAGACCCAAGTCCATTCTAACAAACATAAAAACAGCAGACGAAGCTTTCCAGAAGCACCAATCTTGTAAATTGGAGGAAGAACTACGTTCCGTCCGCTAAAGCTACCGAGTGAGTCGAACACCCCAAACCTACTTTCAAAACAAGCCGCCCCCCCGGGCGAGTAACTAAAAAAGCACGAACTTATCCCAAACACAACGCAACACAGGCGAAAGCAAATAATAAAAAAAATAAAAAAAGGTAAGCCAGCGCCCAATAGCCTCATAAGGAGCCTCCACCGGGCAAGCACCAATCCACCCAAGTAAAACAAAAACACACACAAAAGACCAAAACATAAACTGCCCAATAGGATAGAAAGCCTCTCCACGAAACTCCCCACTACGAAGTAGTGGCACAACCAATAAAACCAACAGAGACATAACAAGCCCAATTACCCCCCCCAACTTGTTAGGAATAGAACGAAGGATAGCATACGCAAACAAGAAGTACCACTCAGGCTGGATATGAACAGGAGTAACCAACGGGTTAGCAGGAACAAAATTCTCAGGGTCCCCCAAAAAGAAAGGAGCCCCAAAAACCAACATAAAGAACAAAAAGAGAACAAACACAAAACCAAAAAGGTCCTTAAAAGAATAGTAAGAATGAAAAGAGACCTTTTCCCTGTCACTATTGAGACCAAGAGGGTTCCCCGAGCCCGTCTCATGAAGAAACAGGATATGCAAAACAGAGAAAGCGGCAATAATAAAGGGAAACAAAAAGTGAAAAGAAAAAAAACGAGTAAGAGTCGCCCTGTCAACCGCAAAACCACCCCAAATCCACTCAACCAACATCCGCCCCACATAAGGGATGGCAGACAAGATATTAGTAATAACAGTAGCTGCCCAAAAAGACATTTGAGCCCAAGGAAGCACATACCCAACAAAAGCAGTAACCATAACCAAAAGGAGAAGAACCACCCCTACATTCCAAGTATGAACAAAAATATACGAACCATAGTACAACCCACGACCAACATGAAGATACAAACAAACAAAAAAGAGAGAAGCCCCATTAGCATGTACAGCCCGAAGCAACCACCCATAATTAACATCCCGACTCAGGTGAGCAACCGAAGAAAAAGCCAAATCAACATGACCAATATAATGCATAGCTAAAAACACACCAGTCAACAACTGGATGACCAGGCATAGCCCCAAGAGAGAACCAAAATTCCACCAAGAAGAGAGATTCCTGGCAGCAGGGAGATCCACAACAGCCCCATTAACAACCTTCATAACCGAATGCGTCTTCCGAAAAGGACTAAACATATTGCCCAAAAAATACTACAAAGAAAAGGGGCGCAAAGACCCCTTCCTAAAATAGCAGACCTTCACCACACACACCAAAGTAAACAATAAAACCAGCCCAAGCCCAACCAAAACAAAGTACCCCCCCAACGAATAAAGGAAACCCCCAACATCCCCCGCCCCCTCCAAAACCTCCGTTTTTACAGGAACAAAGAAGCCAACCAAAAACCCAAAAAAAACAAACAAAGAAACACTCTGCCGCTTAAAAAGAAAATTAGGGGCCATAGCCACCACATATCCAAACATAACCAAAAGGCTCCCAACATAAATCAAAAACAAAGAAAAGCCATACCAAACATGGCCACACACCCCAACCAGGCCTCTAACCCCCACAGCCACAGTAAAAATCAAAACCACCAGCCCGACCCCCTGCTGCAAGACAGGCAACGAAAAAACCAGCCCAAAAACCAGCCCAAGAAAAAAAACCAAAGACATAACAAAACAGGCAATAGTTTACCAAAACAATAGCCTTGGACGCTATAGAGTGGGGGACTCCCCATTGCCTGAAAATCAGGAGGGAGGAACCCCCGTAAATAGAGCTACAATCCACCGCCTTACAAACTCAGCCACCTCCTGAGACAACACCCAAAACCAAGACAAGCCCCAACCACCCCAAAGAAACCGGCAGGAAAGACTTCCAAGTTAAAGCCATAAGCTTATCATATCGAAAACGAGGAAGCCTCCCACGAACCCACAAAAAAGAGAAACCAAAAAAAAGTCCCTTTAAGAGAAAAACCCCAGAAACACTAAAAACAACTACCCTGTCCGCCCCAAAAAAAAAGACACCAGTCAGGACACTCATAACCAGAATAGAACCATACTCAGCCATAAAAATCAAAGCAAACCCACCAGAACTATACTCAATATTAAAACCAGAAACAATCTCCGACTCCCCCTCAGCAAAATCAAAAGGAGCCCGGTTAGTCTCCGCCAGCGTCGTCACAAACCAGACAAGAGAGACAAGCGAACAAAAAACAAAGAGAAAAACCCCACTCTCCTGAAAAAAGAAAAAATCTACAAAATTAAAAGTCCCAACCAAGTACACCCCGCTAAGGAGAACCAAAATCATCCTGACCTCATAAGAAACCGTCTGAGCAACCGCACGAAGAGACCCCAACAGCGCATACTTAGAGTTAGAAGCCCAACCAGCAACCAAAGTACCATAAACATTAACCCTAGAAACACAAAGAAAAAACAACACACCAAAACCGAAGCTATAAATAGAGTACCCAAAAGAGGGGTAAGTAACCCAAAGAGACAAAGAGAGAAGCAAACTAAGAACCGGCGCTCCCAAATAAGCAAACCAGTTAGAAAAAAAAGGCTTTGCCTGCTCCTTCAGAAACAACTTAGCAGCGTCTGCCAAGGGCTGAACAACACCCAAAGCCCCAACTTTATTAGGACCCTTCCGCAGCTGAATATAACCAAGTACCTTTCGCTCCAATAAAGTATAAAAAGCAACAGCCAAAAGCAGCCCAACCGCTTGTACAACAACCCCAAAAAAGGAAAACATATACTAAAAAGGCAACACAGCCTATGGCTGGCGCTTAAAGCCAGCACATTAAATCTGCCACATTAGCCAAAAAATTTAACAAGCTCCCCACACTATGTACACCAAACGGCGTATCTGCTGACTCTAACTCAGCCGCATAAATTTGCTAACACAGTCCATAGACCACCATCCAAAAAGAGGGTCCTTTCGTACTACTCCCTTTCCAACAAAATAAAAAAGATAGAAACCAACCTGGCTCACGCCGGTCTGAACTCAACTCACGTGCCACTTTAATAGTCGAACAGACTAACCCTCCCAGCTGCTACACCTAAAAGAGGGGGCGGCAAGTCAACATCGAGGTCGCAACCTTCTTCCTCAATAAGAACTTTATGAAAAAATTACGCTGTTACCCCTATAGTAACTAATTCCCTGAATCAAAAAATCTTGGATCAAACATTCAACAGAAAGTAAAAACAAAAAAGAAGATCCACATCTTCTCCGGTCACCCCAACCAAACCTTTTAAAGCAAGCCTAAATACATAAAAGACCAGGCCCACTAAACAAAGGTAAAGCTTAATAGGGTCTTCTCGTCCCTCTTTACCAACAATGCTTCTTCACACAGACAGCAAATTCAAAAAATAGAAAGGAGACAGCCAAACTCACGATCTTCCCCTTCATCCCAGCCCACAATTAAAGGACAAATGATTATGCTACCTTTGCACGGTCAGAGTACCGCGGCCGTTTATTCTAAAAACACCGGGCAGAAATCACCTATTATAAAACCAACAACAAGCTATGTTTTTGCTAAACAGACGGAGTCACTAATTTGCCGAGTTCCTTCTTCTCCAACTTAAGCTCACACTCAAAAACCGGGCGCAAACAAAAACAACACCGCTAACAACAAGAGAGAAATACTAATACTAGCATTATCAAACACCATACAAAGTCACAGATAAAGCCCACATAAAAACAAAAAGAACGAAAACAATTATCCAATCTAAAACGAACTCCAAAAACTGGCAGCTTTTGTGCCTACTTCACCCCCATCAAAAAAATAACATTTTTAGCAACCAGCTGAGCTTGTCCCCAGCAGGAAAAGAATAAAGAACACCGCCTCTTCTAAAAAGAAAAAGTGGAAACAAGCTATCACCCTGTTCGAAAGCATATCACTACTACCCCCCACTATCCACGCACTAATGCAACAGCACAAGAAAAGTCCTAAACGTAAAAGGAGTAGATCACAGAGTTTCGAGACCAATAAGATAAATTTTGAAACTCACCAAACCATGATACAAAAAGTAGAAACCGCTTATTTCTTCCAAACCTTTAAAACATTCCTTCACAGTACTTAAAACCATCAACACATCTCTATCACCTATACCCTAAAAAAAACATGTTTTATCAAAAACCGAACCAGCGACAAAAGAAAAAGAGATCAAAAGAAGCCAAAGGCTTTCCTCTCAGCGTAAGCGAGCCACATCTACAAATGCTTCCTCTTGAAACCAAGAGCAGCTTCCACTACCCTTACTATGTTACGACTTATCTTTCCTCGCACGGAAAGAGCGACGGGCGATTTGTACACACCACAAAACAACCTTCAGAAAACCATACTAATGTAAAATTACTATCAAATCCGATTTAGGGCCCACATTCCAACAAGACCACCAAAAACTAAAGAAACGTAACCCATCTCCACCACCCCATACGCTGCACCTTGACCTGATGTAAAAACAAATAATTAACCAGCACATAAAGAGCTTCTGCACATATGCTGACAACGGAAATACACAAGCTAACCAATAAAAGAAGAGGTAAACTATACCGCGGAACATCGCTTACAGGACAGATTCCTCTGATTCGAATGACAGCACCGCCAAGTCCTTTGGGTTTTAAGCCATCTTTTAATACCCAAGCCCCAACAATCAAAGAAAAGAATAACGGAGTATCTAATCCCGGTCTCCACCTTTTCCTCCACCGGCCTCATTTCAAACAACAGGAAGCAAAAAAGAAAAAGAATTTTACAGATTTCACCCACCAACACTAATTTAGCCACCTAAAAGAAAAACTTAACCGAATTTAAGCCGAAAAAGCTTGACCAGAGAAGCCTGTATAACCGCAGCAGCTGGCACAAACTTAACCTTCCCTACTACCCACAACTAAGTCAAGCTCCCGCTATTTTAAACCCTAAGATCTCACACTGATGCTACATCCTAAAACCAGCATTATAAAAAAATTAAAACCGAAAAACCACCCATTAAGAACAACCCCTTAGCTGCTAGCACGCCTAAACTATCATGTGCAAACCTGGGCAAAGCCAAGCAAACAGCCAGAACCAAACTAGCCAGAACCCACCAGCAGAGGAGCCCACCACAACACTCATTTCCGGGGTATGAGCCCGACAGCTTACACATCTTAGCTTACCCTACTACCACCTACAAAGCTCCAATAAAAAATATACCTTCAAAGCTGCAATTTGACGTTGTACTTCAACTATAAAGCCATCCTGCATGACCCCACCTAACAGTGCTCATCCCCATAAAGACTCAAGAGAAGGAAAAAAATATAAGACTGAATCAGACAAATCCCCACCTCAAACAAAAAATAAAACCCCCCAACCAATACTATAAAAAAAACCGAAAACCAAGAGTAGAGGAAAACCCCACACCTCAAGTAACTACCCAGTAAACACAAAACAATGTGCCCAGCCCCCATATTCGCCGCCAAACGCACGGCCAACGTAACCGGCCGAACCAACAAACTAACAGATTCCACCACAACCAAAAAAGGACTAAGCACCGAAGGAGACCCAACAGGAAGAAAAACAGCGAGAAAAGAACCAACATTAAAAAAAACACCGCTAAGCAAAAGACTCAGTCAAAGAACCCTAGAAAAACCAAAAGTGACCAAAAGATGGCTAGTATTCCTAAAAACATAAGGAACCAGACCAAACAAATTCATACAAAGAAGGACAACCATCAAAGACCTTAAAACCGAACAGAAGCCCCCCAAAGACCCCCCCCGACTCCGAGAAACCTCCCTGCTCCTAAACTCCCCAACAGAACTCAGAAAACAAAACAATCGACCACCCCCCCACCAATAAGAAGAAAAAAAGAAAAAAACAGGGAGAAGCCTACCGACTCAAACAAAAACACCAAAACCAAACAGATTACCGCCCTGCTCATCAAAAGAGGAAAAAATATCCATTAGCATCGCCCAAACCCAAAAAACACCTAACCAAAAAAAACCAGTTACCAACACCAAACACCCCCTCCCCTAGCCTCGCAACAAACACCCTCAGCCCGAAAAACCAAAACATCCTTCCGCCCCCACCAGACACCCACACAAACCAAAGAAACAACCAGAAAAAGAGAAACAGTAACCCCAACCCAAAACAAAGGAGCAAGCTGTGGCATCAAGAGACGCTCCACTAAGCAACAAAGGACTGACAATCCATCATTATTACACAAAACCTTTAACTAGCCCCTCAATCCCCCAGACCAACAACCCAGTCAACAAAGTCCTCAACACCCACAGCCTCAACCACGATAGGCATAAAAGAATGGTTAGCCCCACAAATCTCAGAGCACTGGCCATAATAAACACCAGGACGAGAAACAAAAAAACTGATCTGGTTCAAGCGACCAGGAACCGCATCCGCCTTCACCCCTAAGCAAGGAACAGTCCAGGAGTGTAAGACATCAGCAGCAGTAACCAAAACCCGAACGTCAACCCCCACAGGCACCACAGTCCGGTGATCAACCTCAAGCAAACGGTAGCCCCCCCTATCAAGATCAAGAGCAGAAACCATGTAAGAATCAAACTCCAAGTCCAAAAAATCAGAATACTCATAAGACCAGTACCACTGGTGCCCCACGGCCTTAATAGACAACCCAGGGTCATTAACCTCATCAAGCAAGTAAAGAAGACGAAGAGAAGGAAGAGCCAAAAAAACCAAAACAGCCCCCGGCAACACAGTCCAAACAGCCTCAATCTCCTGACACTCCAAAAGATACCGCCTCCTAAAAGACCCACGCATCAACGTAAAAGCAGCGTACCCGACAAGCCTAACAATCAAAATAAGAACCAACATAGCATGATCATGAAAAAAAATAAGCTGCTCCATCAAAGGAGAAGCAGCATCCTGAAATCCCCACTGAGACCAAAGAGCCATCGGGCCTTGACAAAAAGACATCTGAGACTTTGAAGGCCCCAAGTTTGGACATTAACCTAAAGACCCCTAAACAACAAGAGAGCCAGTCTCAGAAGAGTTATGGAAGTCAGCAGGCAAACGATTGTCCCACTCCAAAGAAGTCCCTAAATGAGAAGACCAAACCACCCCCCGCTGAGAGACAAAAGCCTCCCAGACAATAAACATAAAGTAAAGCACCGCAACAAAAGAAACCATAGACCCCATAGAGGACACAACATTTCACTTAGTGTAAGCATCCGGATAATCCGAGTAACGACGTGGCATGCCCCTTAACCCCAAAAAATGCTGAGGGAAAAAAGTAACGTTAACCCCAACAAACATCAGTACGAAATGAGACTTAGTCCACCGAGGATTAAGACTAACCCCAACAACAAGAGGAAACCAATAATTAAAACCCCCAAAAAGCGCAAAGACAGCGCCCATAGACAGCACATAATGAAAATGAGCAACAACATAGTAAGTATCATGCAAAAGAACATCAATCCTAGAATTAGACAGAACAATACCAGTCAGACCTCCTACAGTAAAGAGGAAAATGAAACCAAGAGCCCACAACATAGGAGCCTCATACTTCACCTTTGCCCCATGAATGGTGGCCAATCACCTAAAAACCTTAATACCAGTAGGAACAGCAATAATCATCGTAGCAGCAGTAAAATAAGCACGAGTGTCAACATCCATCCCAACCACAAACATATGATGAGCCCAAACAACAAACCCAAGAAGACCAATAGCCAACATAGCATAAATCATCCCAAGGTGCCCAAAGGCTTCCTTCTTGGTCCTGTGATGATTAACAATATGAGAAATCATTCCAAAACCCGGGAGAATAAGAATATACACCTCAGGATGCCCAAAAAACCAAAAAAGATGCTGATACAAAATAGGATCCCCGCCCCCCGCTGGGTCAAAAAAAGACGTATTAAAATTGCGATCCGTTAACAACATAGTCACAGCCCCCGCCAAAACAGGAAGGGAAAGCAAAAGAAGAATAGCCGTAATCTTAACAGACCAGACGAAAAGGGGGAGCCGCTCAAACTGAAGCCCGCGCCACCGCATATTTACCACAGTAGTAATAAAATTGATAGCACCCAAAATAGAAGAAGCCCCGGCCAAGTGAAGAGAAAAAATAGCCAAGTCAACAGACCCCCCCGCATGCGCCACATTACCAGCAAGAGGAGGATAAACCGTCCAGCCAGTCCCCACACCACCCTCCACAGCCCCAGAACCCAGCAAAAGAACCAACGCAGGAGGAAGTAACCAAAACCTTATATTATTCATACGAGGAAAAGCCATATCAGGAGCCCCCAACATGAGAGGCACTAACCAATTACCAAAACCACCAATCATGACGGGCATCACCAAAAAGAAAATCATAACAAAAGCATGCGCTGTCACAATCACATTATACAAATGATCATCCCCCAAAAGAGCCCCCGGCTGCCCCAACTCCGCACGGATAAGCATCCTCAACCCCGTGCCCACCAAACCAGACCAAATACCAAAAAGAAAATAAAGAGTACCAATATCCTTGTGATTAGTAGAATAAACCCACCGCAT